GTACGTACACGTGCGTACACGTACGTACACGTGCGTACACGTACGTACGCGCGCAAGACATTAAGTTAACTTATACAAACCCCCCTTACCCCCCATAAACTCATGTCATCTATTATACACTCATTTATGTCCCGCCAAACCCCAAAAACAGGACTAAGTGCATACAATACTCACAAGCTTTATTTAAATTGTATACAAATGTATTGCTACTCTAGTTAACTTAACACAACAGTCTTACACGCATTTGATCTCGTAGTCTATCTATAGATAGCATTCCCTTTTTTCCCCCTCTCATATTTACTATGTATTTTATTTATTACGCACACTACAATTTCAGTATAAGTTAATGTAGCTTAATTAATAAAGCAAGGCACTGAAAATGCCAAGATGAGTCGCACGACTCCATAAACACAAAGGTTTGGTCCTAGCCTTCCTATTAGTTTTTAGCAGACTTACACATGCAAGTCTCCACGCCCCAGTGAGAATGCCCTTAAAATCATCAACGATCTAAAGGAGCAGGTATCAAGCACACTCTTAAGTAGCTCATAACACCTTGCTAAGCCACACCCCCACGGGATACAGCAGTGATAAAAATTAAGCCATAAACGAAAGTTTGACTAAGCCATGCTAAAAAGGGTTGGTAAATTTCGTGCCAGCCACCGCGGTCATACGATTAACCCAAACTAATAGGCCTACGGCGTAAAGCGTGTTTAAGATACCTTTGCACTAAAGTTAAAACTTAACTAAGCCGTAAAAAGCTACAGTTACCATAAAATAAACCACGAAAGTGACTTTATAATAATCTGACTACACGATAGCTAAGACCCAAACTGGGATTAGATACCCCACTATGCTTAGCCCCAAACATAGATAATTTTACAACAAAATAATTCGCCAGAGGACTACTAGCAATAGCTTAAAACTCAAAGGACTTGGCGGTGCTTTATATCCCTCTAGAGGAGCCTGTTCTATAATCGATAAACCCCGATAAACCTCACCACCCTTTGCTAATTCAGTCTATATACCGCCATCTTCAGCAAACCCTCAAAAGGTAGAGCAGTAAGCACAATCATTTTACATAAAAAAGTTAGGTCAAGGTGTAACTTATGGGGTGGGAAGAAATGGGCTACATTTTCTACTCCAAGAACATTTCACGAATGTTTTTATGAAATTAAAAACTGAAGGAGGATTTAGTAGTAAATTAAGAATAGAGAGCTTAATTGAATAGGGCCATGAAGCACGCACACACCGCCCGTCACCCTCCTCAAGTAATAAGACACAACCATAACCATATTAACTTAACTAAAACACAAGAGGAGACAAGTCGTAACAAGGTAAGCATACCGGAAGGTGTGCTTGGACTAATCAAAGTGTAGCTTAACTAAAGCGTCTGGCCTACACCCAGAAGATTTCATTACTTATGACCACTTTGAACAAAAGCTAGCCCAACCAACCTCAAACTTAAGTATTACAGGTATATAAAATAAAACATTTAGTTAAACAATAAAAGTATAGGAGATAGAAATTTTAATTGGAGCGATAGAGATAGTACCGTAAGGGAATGATGAAAGACATCTTAACAGTATAAAACAGCAAAGATTACCCCTTCTACCTTTTGCATAATGAACTAGCCAGAAACAACTTAACAAAGAGAACTTAAGCTAAGTCCCCCGAAACCAGACGAGCTACCCATAAACAATCTAAAAGGATCAACTCATCTATGTAGCAAAATAGTGAGAGGATTTATGGGTAGAGGTGAAAAGCCTAACGAGCCTGGTGATAGCTGGTTACCCACAAACAGAATTTTAGTTCAACTTTAAATTTACCTAAAAAAAATAAAATTTTAATGTAAATTTAAAATATAGTCTAAGAAGGTACAGCTTCTTAGAATAAGGATACAACCTTTATTAGAGAGTATATACTGACACCACCATAGTTGGCTTAAAAGCAGCCACCAATTGAGAAAGCGTTCCAGCTCAACAAACAACACAACTTAATCCCAACCATATTACATCAACTCCTAATTATACCTCCTGGGTCATTCTATTTAAATATAGAAGCAACAATGCTAGTATGAGTAACAAGAACTATTTTCTCCCCGCATAAGCTTATATCAGGAACGGATAGACCACTGATAGTTAACAATCCGATAATATTAACCCAAAAATGAAATACTTATCTACACTATTGTTAACCCAACACAGGCATGCATTTAAGGAAAGATTAAAAGGAGTAAAAGGAACTCGGCAAACACAAACCCCGCCTGTTTACCAAAAACATCACCTCCAGCATTCCTAGTATTGGAGGCACTGCCTGCCCAGTGACATTTGTTTAACGGCCGCGGTATCCTGACCGTGCAAAGGTAGCATAATCATTTGTTCTCTAAATAGGGACTTGTATGAATGGCCACACGAGGGTTTAACTGTCTCTTACTCCCAATCAGTGAAATTGACCTTCCCGTGAAGAGGCGGGAATACCACAATAAGACGAGAAGACCCTATGGAGCTTTAATTAACTAACCCAAACCTATGGATACTACATACCTACAAGGCATAACACAACACCATTATTATGGGTTAGCAATTTAGGTTGGGGTGACCTCGGAATATAAAAAAACTCCCGAGTGATTAAAATTTAGACCCACAAGTCAAAATACAACATCACTTATTGATCCAATAGTTTTTGATCAACGGAACAAGTTACCCTAGGGATAACAGCGCAATCCTATTCAAGAGTTCATATCGACAATAGGGTTTACGACCTCGATGTTGGATCAGGACATCCTAATGGTGCAGCAGCTATTAAGGGTTCGTTTGTTCAACGATTAAAGTCCTACGTGATCTGAGTTCAGACCGGAGTAATCCAGGTCGGTTTCTATCTATTATATAACTTCCCCCAGTACGAAAGGACAAGGGAGGTAAGGCCTACCTCACAAAGGCGCCTCAAAACTAATAGATGAAGTCAACTCAATCTAACCAGTTTATCTCCCCATAAGCCCAAGAAAAGGGCTTTGTTAGGGTGGCAGAGCCCGGTAACTGCGTAAAACTTAAACCTTTATTATCAGAGGTTCAATTCCTCTCCCTAACAAAATGTTCTTTATCAACATCATCTCTCTTATTGTCCCAATCCTTCTTGCCGTAGCCTTCCTTACCCTCGTCGAACGAAAAGTTTTAGGCTACATACAACTTCGAAAAGGGCCTAATATCGTAGGCCCCTACGGCCTCCTTCAACCAATCGCAGACGCAGTAAAACTCTTCACGAAAGAACCTCTACGACCACTTACATCCTCTATATCAATATTCATTCTAGCCCCCATTCTAGCCCTATCACTAGCCCTAACTATATGAATTCCCCTCCCAATACCCTACCCACTCATTAATATAAACTTGGGAGTTCTATTCATACTAGCAATATCAAGCCTCGCCGTATACTCCATCCTCTGATCAGGATGAGCTTCAAACTCCAAATACGCCCTAATCGGAGCCCTTCGAGCAGTAGCTCAAACAATCTCATATGAAGTAACACTAGCAATTATTCTCCTATCAGTCCTTCTAATAAACGGGTCATTCACATTATCTACGCTAATTATTACCCAAGAACATATATGATTAATCTTTCCAGCTTGACCCCTAGCCATGATATGATTCATTTCCACTCTAGCAGAGACTAATCGAGCCCCCTTCGACCTAACTGAAGGAGAATCCGAACTAGTTTCTGGATTTAACGTGGAATATGCAGCAGGTCCTTTTGCCCTGTTTTTTCTAGCAGAGTACGCAAATATTATTATAATAAATATCCTTACAACAATTCTATTCTTCGGTGCATTCCACAACCCATTCATACCAGAACTCTACTCTATTAACTTCACTATAAAAACCCTCTTACTAACTATCTGCTTCCTATGAATTCGAGCATCATACCCCCGATTCCGCTATGATCAACTAATACACTTATTATGAAAAAATTTTCTACCCCTAACTTTAGCCCTATGCATATGACATGTTGCCTTGCCCATTATTACCGCGAGTATCCCACCCCAAACATAAGAAATATGTCTGACAAAAGAGTTACTTTGATAGAGTAAATAATAGAGGTTTAAATCCTCTTATTTCTAGAATAATAGGCTTCGAACCTAATCTTAAGAATTCAAAGATCTTCGTGCTACCAAACTTACACTATATTCTACAGTAAGGTCAGCTAAATTAAGCTATCGGGCCCATACCCCGAAAATGTTGGTTTATACCCTTCCCGTACTAATAAAACCCCCTATTCTCATTATCATTATAGCAACCATCATGACAGGGACCATGATCGTTATACTAAGCTCGCACTGGTTACTGATCTGAATTGGATTCGAAATAAACATGCTAGCCATCATCCCTATTCTCATAAAAAAGTACAATCCACGAGCCATAGAAGCCTCCACAAAATATTTCCTTACACAAGCCACTGCCTCAATACTACTAATGATAGGAGTCACTATTAACCTCCTTTACTCCGGCCAATGAGTAATCTCAAAAATCTCAAACCCCATCGCATCCATCATGATAACCACTGCCCTAACAATAAAACTAGGCCTATCTCCATTCCATTTCTGAGTTCCCGAAGTAACACAAGGAATTACACTTATATCAGGAATAATCCTACTAACATGACAAAAAATCGCACCTATATCCATCCTCTATCAAATCTCCCCATCAATTAATACCAACCTTCTTATACTAATAGCCCTTTCATCCGTTCTAGTAGGAGGCTGAGGCGGACTAAATCAAACTCAACTACGAAAAATCATAGCATACTCCTCCATTGCCCACATAGGTTGGATAGCCGCTATCATTACTTACAACCCCACAATAATAATTCTAAACTTAACTTTATATATTCTAATAACGCTATCTTCCTTCATACTATTTATATTAAACTCATCCACTACAACCTTATCTTTATCTCACATATGAAATAAATTTCCCCTAATCACCTCCATAATCTTAATCTTAATACTATCCCTAGGAGGACTACCCCCATTATCCGGCTTCATCCCTAAATGAATAATCATTCAAGAATTAACAAAAAATAACATAATTATTATTCCAACACTAATGGCCATCACCGCCCTACTTAACCTATACTTCTACCTGCGACTCACATATAGCACCGCACTTACTATATTCCCATCCACAAATAACATAAAAATAAAATGACAATTCGAATACACAAAAAAGGTAACCTTACTGCCCCCCTTAATTATCACCTCAACTATATTACTCCCACTAACACCTATATTATCAGTCTTGGACTAGGAGTTTAGGTTAGACCAGACCAAGAGCCTTCAAAGCTCTAAGCAAGTGCTATACACTTAACCCCTGACCAAATCACCCCTAAGGGCTGCAAGAATCTACCTTACATCAATTGAATGCAAATCAAACACTTTAATTAAGCTAAGCCCTCCCTAGATTGGTGAGCTTCTACCTCACGAAATTTTAGTTAACAGCTAAATACCCTAATAACTGGCTTCAATCTACCTTCTCCCGCCGCGTAGAAAAAAAAGGCGGGAGAAGCCCCGGCGGCGTCTAGGCTGCTTCTTTGAATTTGCAATTCAATATGAAAATTCACCACGGAGCTTGGTAAAAAGAGGACTTAAACCCCTATCTTTAGATTTACAGTCTAATGCTTTTATCAGCCATTTTACCTATGTTCATTAACCGATGATTGTTCTCTACTAATCACAAAGATATTGGTACTTTATATCTACTGTTTGGAGCATGAGCCGGCATAGTAGGCACTGCCTTGAGCCTCCTCATCCGAGCCGAGCTAGGTCAGCCCGGTACTTTACTAGGCGACGACCAAATTTATAATGTCGTCGTAACCGCCCATGCTTTCGTAATAATCTTCTTCATAGTCATGCCCATTATAATTGGGGGCTTTGGAAACTGACTGGTGCCATTAATAATTGGTGCTCCGGACATGGCATTCCCCCGAATAAATAACATGAGCTTCTGACTTCTTCCTCCATCTTTTCTTCTACTATTAGCATCTTCTATGGTAGAAGCAGGTGCAGGAACGGGATGGACTGTATATCCTCCACTGGCTGGCAATCTGGCCCATGCAGGAGCATCCGTTGATCTTACAATTTTCTCCTTACATCTAGCTGGAGTCTCTTCTATTTTAGGGGCAATCAATTTCATCACTACTATTATCAACATAAAACCCCCTGCAATATCCCAGTATCAAACTCCCCTGTTTGTATGATCAGTACTAATTACAGCAGTTCTACTTTTACTATCGCTACCTGTACTGGCTGCTGGAATTACAATACTTTTAACAGACCGGAATCTTAATACAACATTTTTCGACCCCGCTGGAGGAGGAGACCCTATCTTATATCAACACCTATTCTGATTCTTCGGACATCCTGAAGTTTACATTCTTATCCTGCCCGGATTCGGAATAATTTCTCACATTGTTACTTACTACTCAGGGAAAAAAGAGCCTTTCGGCTATATAGGAATAGTATGGGCAATGATATCTATTGGGTTTTTAGGCTTTATCGTATGAGCTCACCATATGTTTACCGTAGGAATAGACGTAGACACACGAGCATACTTCACATCCGCCACTATAATTATTGCTATTCCAACAGGAGTAAAAGTATTTAGCTGATTGGCAACACTTCACGGAGGCAATATTAAATGGTCTCCAGCCATACTATGAGCTTTAGGGTTTATTTTCTTATTTACAGTAGGCGGGCTAACAGGTATTGTTCTAGCTAATTCGTCCTTAGACATCGTTCTTCATGATACATATTATGTTGTAGCTCACTTTCACTATGTGCTTTCAATGGGAGCAGTTTTTGCTATCATGGGTGGATTTGCCCACTGATTCCCTTTATTCTCAGGTTATACTCTTAACGATACTTGAGCAAAGATTCACTTTACAATTATGTTTGTGGGAGTAAATATAACTTTCTTCCCTCAGCATTTCCTAGGTTTATCCGGAATGCCTCGTCGATACTCTGACTATCCAGATGCATATACCACCTGAAATACCGTCTCCTCTATAGGATCGTTTATCTCACTTACAGCGGTGATGCTTATAATTTTTATAATCTGAGAAGCCTTTGCATCCAAACGAGAAGTTGCTATAGTAGAACTTACTACAACTAACATTGAATGACTACATGGATGTCCCCCTCCATATCACACGTTCGAAGAACCTACATATGTAATCCAAAAATAAGAAAGGAAGGAATCGAACCCCCTAAAATTGGTTTCAAGCCAATGCCATAACCATTATGTCTTTCTCAATTAGGAGATATTAGTAAAACATTACATGACTTTGTCAAAGTTAAATTATAGGTGAAACCCCTATATATCTCTATGGCGTACCCATTTCAACTCGGATTACAGGACGCAACCTCCCCTATTATAGAGGAGCTACTTCATTTTCATGATCACACGCTAATAATTGTATTCTTAATCAGTTCTTTAGTTCTCTACATCATTTCACTAATATTAACTACAAAATTAACTCATACAAGCACAATAGACGCACAAGAAGTAGAAACAGTATGAACTATCCTACCCGCCATCATCCTAATCCTAATCGCTCTGCCTTCCCTCCGAATCCTTTACATAATAGACGAAATTAATAACCCCTCCTTAACCGTGAAAACAATAGGCCACCAATGATACTGAAGCTATGAATATACTGATTATGAAGACTTAAACTTTGACTCCTACATAATCCCAACACAAGAATTAAAGCCAGGAGAACTCCGACTATTAGAGGTAGACAACCGAGTTGTCCTCCCAATAGAAATAACCATCCGAATACTTATCTCTTCAGAAGACGTTTTGCATTCATGAGCCGTTCCATCACTAGGTCTAAAAACTGACGCTATCCCAGGACGACTGAACCAAACCACCCTCATAGCCATACGACCAGGACTGTATTATGGCCAGTGCTCTGAAATCTGCGGATCTAACCATAGCTTTATGCCCATTGTTCTTGAAATAGTCCCCCTATCTTACTTCGAAACCTGATCTGCCTTAATAGTATAACCTAGACTAGACTTACTCATTAAGAAGCTATAAAGCATTAACCTTTTAAGTTAAAGACTGGGAGTTTTAACCTCCCCTTAATGAAATGCCACAGCTAGACACATCCACCTGATTCATTATAATCCTTTCAATATTTCTCACCCTCTTTATTCTATTTCAACTAAAAATTTCAAATCACCACTACCCAGAAAACCCAATAACCAAATCTGCTAAGATCACTGGTCAACATAACCCTTGAGAAAACAAATGAACGAAAATCTATTCGCCTCTTTCGCTGCCCCCTCAATAATAGGTCTCCCTATTGTAGTACTGATCGTCATGTTCCCTTCCATTTTATTCCCAGCACCCAATCGCCTAATCAATAACCGGTTAATCTCCATTCAACAATGATTAATTCAATTAACATCAAAACAAATACTAGCAATTCACAACCAGAAGGGACGAACCTGAGCTCTCATACTTATATCACTAATTCTATTCATTGGCTCAACTAATCTACTTGGACTATTACCCCACTCATTTACACCCACAACCCAACTCTCTATAAACCTCGGAATAGCAATCCCCCTATGAGCAGGGACAGTAATTACCGGCTTCCGCTATAAGACCAAAGCATCCTTGGCACACTTTCTACCCCAAGGCACCCCTCTTCCCCTAATTCCAATACTAGTAATCATCGAAACTATTAGTCTATTCATTCAACCCATAGCTCTAGCCGTTCGATTAACCGCCAATATTACTGCAGGACACCTCCTAATCCACTTGATTGGAGGGGCTACCTTAGCTCTTATTAATATTAGCGCGGCCACAGCTTTTATTACTTTTATTATTTTAATCCTTCTTACGATTCTAGAATTTGCTGTTGCTTTAATTCAAGCCTATGTTTTTACCTTACTAGTAAGTCTATACTTACACGACAACACCTAATGACCCACCAAACTCATGCCTACCATATAGTCAACCCAAGCCCATGACCGCTGACAGGAGCCCTTTCTGCCCTTCTTATAACATCGGGTCTTATCATATGATTTCACTATAACTCAATATCCCTACTTACATTAGGACTTACAACCAATCTATTAACCATATACCAGTGATGACGAGATGTGATCCGAGAAGGCACATTCCAAGGACATCATACCCCTATTGTACAAAAAGGACTACGCTACGGAATAGTTCTTTTTATTGTATCAGAAGTATTTTTCTTTGCAGGCTTCTTTTGAGCCTTTTACCATTCCAGCCTAGCTCCTACTCCTGAACTTGGGGGTTGCTGGCCTCCCACCGGAATTATTCCTCTCAACCCATTAGAAGTTCCTTTGCTCAATACCTCAGTACTCCTGGCCTCCGGAGTATCTATTACTTGAGCTCATCATAGTTTAATAGAAGGCAATCGCAAACATATACTTCAAGCCCTATTTATTACAATCTCCTTAGGCGTATATTTTACACTATTACAGGCCTCCGAATATTATGAGACATCTTTTACAATCTCCGATGGGGTATACGGATCTACCTTTTTTATAGCCACTGGGTTTCACGGATTACACGTAATTATTGGCTCTACATTCCTTATTGTATGCTTTCTCCGACAACTATATTACCACTTCACATCAAACCACCACTTCGGATTTGAAGCCGCTGCATGATACTGGCACTTTGTTGATGTAGTCTGACTATTCTTATACGTATCTATTTATTGATGAGGATCCTACTTCTTTAGTATAACTAGTACAATTGACTTCCAATCAGTTAGCTCCAGATTAACCTGGAAAGAAGTAATAAACGTAATACTAACCTTGATAACTAATGTAACCCTGGCATCCTTACTTGTACTAATCGCATTCTGACTTCCCCAACTAAATATCTACACAGACAAGGCAAGCCCCTACGAATGTGGTTTTGACCCCATGGGATCTGCTCGCCTACCTTTCTCTATAAAATTCTTCCTAGTTGCCATCACATTTCTGCTTTTCGACCTAGAAATTGCACTCCTGCTCCCACTTCCCTGAGCGTCACAAACCAACAAGCTAACAACAATACTTATCATAGCACTTCTACTAATCTCCCTCCTAGCTGCAAGCCTAGCGTACGAATGGACCGAAAAGGGACTAGAATGAACCGAATATGATAATTAGTTTAAGCCAAAACAAATGATTTCGACTCATTAGATTATGATTTATCTCATAATTATCACATGTCCATAGTATATATTAATATCTTTCTGGCATTTATCCTTTCTCTGATAGGCATACTTGTTTACCGATCACACCTAATATCATCGCTACTATGCTTAGAGGGCATAATATTATCACTATTTGTAATAATATCTGTAACTATTCTCAACAATCACCTTACATTAGCCAGCATGATACCAATCGTACTACTAGTATTTGCTGCTTGCGAGGCAGCATTAGGACTATCTCTACTAGTTATAGTATCTAACACCTACGGGACTGATTACGTACAAAACCTAAACCTTTTACAATGCTAAAAATTATTATCCCTACTACCATACTAATCCCCCTTACATGGATATCAAAGCCTAACATAATCTGAATTAACACGACAACATATGGTTTGCTAATCAGCTTAATCAGCTTATTTTATCTAAATCAACCAAATGATAATACATTGAACACCTCCTTAATATTTTTCTCTGATTCTCTATCAGCACCGTTATTAGCACTTACAACATGACTTCTGCCCCTTATACTCATAGCGAGTCAACACCATTTATCAAAAGAACCCTTAACTCGAAAAAAACTATATATCTCAATACTAATTCTTCTCCAATTGTTTCTAATTATAACCTTCACCGCCTCTGAACTTATCTTCTTTTATATCCTATTTGAAGCAACACTAATCCCAACCCTGATTATTATTACCCGATGAGGAAATCAAACTGAACGACTAAACGCAGGGCTCTACTTCTTATTTTACACTTTAATAGGATCCCTCCCACTCCTAGTAGCTCTCCTTTACATCCACAATCTCATGGGCTCCCTAAATTTTCTCATAATTCAATACTGAACTCAACCTCTGCCAAACTCCTGATCTAACATTTTCTTATGATTGGCATGCATGATAGCATTCATAGTAAAGATACCTCTATACGGCCTCCACTTGTGACTACCAAAAGCACACGTAGAGGCCCCTATTGCCGGCTCCATAGTACTTGCTGCTGTACTCCTAAAACTAGGAGGCTATGGCATAATACGAATTACTACTCTACTAAACCCCCTGACCAACTTCATAGCGTATCCTTTCATAATATTATCTCTATGAGGCATAATCATAACAAGCTCTATCTGTCTCCGTCAAACAGACCTAAAATCCCTAATTGCATACTCCTCAGTTAGTCATATGGCACTGGTTATCGTAGCAGTTCTTATTCAAACACCATGAAGCTATATAGGTGCAACAGCTCTAATGATTGCCCACGGTTTAACATCCTCAATACTATTCTGCTTAGCCAACTCTAATTACGAACGAATCCATAGCCGTACTATAATTCTCGCACGAGGACTTCAAACCCTCCTTCCCCTAATAGCAGCCTGATGACTACTAGCAAGTCTCACAAATCTGGCTCTCCCTCCAACAATTAATCTTATTGGAGAACTATTTGTAGTAATAGCCTCATTCTCATGATCCAACATTACCATCATTCTAATAGGAATTAACATTACTATCACTGCCCTATACTCACTTTACATATTAATCACCACACAACGTGGTAAATATTCCCACCATATCAAAAATATTAAACCATCATTCACACGAGAAAACGCCCTAATAACCTTACATCTACTGCCCCTCCTCCTCCTATCCCTTAACCCCAAAATCATTCTCGGCCCCATCTACTGTAGGCATAGTTTAACAAAAACATTAGATTGTGAGTCTAACAATAAAAGCTAAAACCTTTTTGCTTACCGAAAAAGTACTGCAAGAACTGCTAACTCATGCTCCCATGTATAAGAACATGGCTTTTTCAACTTTTATAGGATAGAAGTAATCCATTGGTCTTAGGAACCAAAAAATTGGTGCAACTCCAAATAAAAGTAATAAATATATTTACTTCATGCATAATCACAGCCCTAGTCATTCTTACTTTGCCCATCATTATAACCTCTACTAAACTCTACAAAAATAAGCTATACCCATACTATGTAAAAACCGCTACCTCTTACGCATTCATAATTAGCATAATCCCCACAATAATATTCATCTACTCAGGACAGGAAACAATTGTTTCAAACTGGCATTGAATAACTATCCAAACTATAAAACTATCCATGAGCTTCAAGTTAGACTACTTCTCAATAATCTTTGTACCTGTAGCCCTTTTTGTTACCTGGTCTATCATGGAATTCTCCATATGATACATGCACTCCGATCCTTATATTAACCGATTTTTCAAGTACCTTCTCTTATTCCTTATTACTATAATAGTCTTAGTTACCGCAAACAACATATTCCAACTATTCATTGGCTGAGAAGGAGTTGGCATTATATCATTTTTACTTATTGGATGATGGTACGGCCGAACCGATGCAAATACAGCCGCCCTACAAGCCGTTCTCTATAACCGTATTGGAGACGTAGGCTTCATCATAACCATAGCGTGGTTTCTATTAAACTTAAACACATGAGACCTTCAACAAATCTTCATTACAACAAACAATAACTTTAACTTACCACTACTTGGCCTACTACTAGCAGCTACCGGTAAATCTGCTCAGTTCGGCTTACATCCCTGACTCCCCTCAGCCATAGAAGGCCCTACTCCTGTATCAGCCCTACTTCACTCAAGTACAATAGTTGTAGCAGGAGTGTTTCTTCTCATCCGCTTTCATCCACTAATAGAGCATAACCAAACTATTCAAACCCTCACTTTATGCTTAGGGGCCATTACTACATTATTTACCGCAATCTGCGCTCTTACACAGAACGACATTAAAAAAATTGTAGCATTCTCTACCTCAAGTCAACTAGGCCTAATAATAGTAACGATTGGCATTAATCAGCCTTATCTAGCCTTCTTACACATCTGCACTCACGCATTTTTTAAAGCCATACTATTTATATGTTCAGGGTCAATTATCCATAGCCTAAACGATGAACAAGATATTCGAAAAATAGGCGGCCTATTTAAAGTCCTCCCCTTCACCACAACTTCCCTGATTGTCGGAAGCCTCGCATTAACAGGCATGCCTTTCCTTACAGGATTCTACTCCAAAGACCTGATCATCGAGTCCGCCAACACGTCGAATACCAACGCCTGAGCCCTCTTAATTACACTCGTTGCCACATCCCTAACCGCTGCCTACAGCACCCGAATTATATTCTTTGCACTACTAGGCCAGCCCCGCTTCTCCCCTATAATCCTTATCAACGAGAACAATCCTCTCCTAATTAACTCTATTAAACGACTCCTTATCGGAAGTGTATTTGCAGGATACATTATCTCCCACAGCATCACACCCACCACCATCCCACAGATAACTATGCCTCATTATCTAAAAGTGATAGCCCTTGCAGTAACTATCTTGGGTTTCATCCTGGCACTAGAACTAAACCTTACCATGCAAGGACTTAAATTTAATTACCCTTCTAACTACTTTAAATTTTCCAGCCTCCTTGGCTATTATCCAGCCATTATACACCGCCTCACACCTAAAACAAGTCTAACCATCAGCCAGAAATCAGCATCTATGCTTCTGGATTCCATCTGACTAGAAAGCATTTTACCCAAGTCAATCTCGTATTTCCAAATAAAATCTTCTACCCTTATTTCAAATCAAAAGGGTCTCATCAAACTCTATTTCCTATCATTCATACTAACTATAATTCTCAGCCTATTAATCCTTAATTACCACGGGTAACTTCCATAATAACCAACACGCCAGTTAACAGCGATCAACCTGTAACAATCACCAACCAGGTTCCATAACTATATAAAGCCGCAATACCCATAGCCTCTTCACTAAAAAACCCAGAGTCTCCCGTATCATAGATCACTCAATCCCCCATTCCATTAAACTTTAATACTACCTCCACCTCATCATCCTTCAAAATATAGCAAGCAGTCAACAATTCAGACAGCAGGCCAGTAATAAAAGCCGCTAGAACAGCCTTATTTGAAACTCACACCTCAGGGTACTGCTCAGTAGCCATAGCAGTTGTATAACCAAATACTACTAATATTCCTCCCAAATAGATTAAAAACACTATCAACCCTAAAAAAGAGCCCCCAAAATTCAGAACAATCGCACAACCAATCCCACCGCTAATAATTAGCACAAGCCCACCGTAAATAGGAGATGGTTTAGTGGCAAAACCCACAAAACTCATCACAAAGACGATACTTAAAATAAATACAATGTATGTTATCATTGTTCCTACATGGAATCTAACCATGACTAATGACATGAAAAATCATCGTTGTATTTCAACTACAAGAACATTAATGACCAACATTCGAAAAACTCACCCACTAGCCAAAATTGTCAATAACTCATTCATTGACCTCCCAGCGCCATCTAACATCTCTGCTTGATGGAATTTCGGATCCTTGCTAGGAGTATGCCTGATTCTACAGATTCTAACAGGTTTATTCTTAGCTATACACTATACATCGGACACAGCCACAGCTTTTTCATCAGTCACCCACATCTGTCGAGACGTTAACTACGGCTGAATTATCCGCTACATACATGCAAATGGCGCTTCCATATTCTTTATTTGTCTGTTCATACATGTGGGACGAGGCCTATACTACGGATCCTATGTATTCATAGAAACATGAAACATTGGAATTGCACTACTATTCGCAACCATAGCCACAGCATTCATAGGCTATGTACTGCCATGAGGACAAATATCATTTTGAGGAGCAACCGTAATTACTAATCTTCTCTCTGCCATCCCCTATATCGGAACCAACTTAGTAGAATGAATCTGAGGCGGCTTCTCAGTGGACAAGGCAACCCTAACACGATTCTTTGCATTCCACTTTATCCTCCCATTCATTATCGCAGCCCTAGCAATAGTACACCTCCTATTTCTACATGAGACCGGATCCAACAACCCCTCAGGAATCACATCAGACTCAGACAAAATTCCATTTCACCCTTACTACACAATCAAAGACATCCTAGGAGCCTTACTCCTACTCCTAGCCCTAATATCACTAGTCTTATTCTCACCAGACCTATTAGGAGACCCAGATAACTACACCCCTGCAAACCCCCTAAATACCCCACCACATATCAAACCCGAATGATATTTCCTATTCGCCTATGCTATCCTACGATCCATTCCCAATAAACTAGGAGGCGTACTCGCTCTAGTATTCTCCATCTTAATCCTGGCATTCGTTCCATTCCTCCACACATCTAAACAACGCAGCATAATATTCCGACCCCTAAGCCAATGCCTGTTCTGACTTTTAGTCGCCGATCTTCTCACCTTAACATGAATCGGAGGACAACCAGTTGAACACCCTTTCATCATCATCGGACAAGTCGCCTCAGTTCTATATTTCACCATCTTATTGATTCTAATACCAATAATTAGCGTTATCGAAAATAACCTTCTGAAATGAAGAGTCTTTGTAGTATAACCATTACCTTGGTCTTGTAAACCAAAAATGGAGAGTAATCACCCTCCCTAAGACTCAAGGAAGAAGCTCTTGCTCCACCATCAGCACCCAAAGCTGAAATTCTTCTTAAACTATTCCCTGACGCCCCCTACATTCATATATTGAATCACCCCTACTGTGCTACGTCAGTATCTCCAAAAATCCTTCTCCCCCCTATGTACGTCGTGCATTAATGGCTTGCCCCATGCATATAAGCATGTACATAATATTATATCCTTACATAGGACATATTAACTTAACCTTACAGTTCACTGATCTTCAACAGTTGGTTAAATGCATATCACCTAGTCCAATAAGGGCTTAATCACCATGCCTCGAGAAACCATCAATCCTTGCTCGTAATGTCCCTCTTCTCGCTCCGGGCCCATGTCAACGTGGGGGTTTCTATTATGGAACTATACCTGGCATCTGGTTCTTACTTCAGGGTCATGATCTTATTTACTCCAATCCTACTAATTCTTGCAAATGGGACATCTCGATGGACTAATGACTAATCAGCCCATGATCACACATAACTGTGGTGTCATGCATTTGGTATCTTTTAATTTTCGGGGGGGAATCTGCTATCACTCATCTACGACCGCAACGGCACTAACTCTAACTTATCTTCTGCTCTCAGGGAATATGCCCGTCGCGGCCCTAATGCAGTCAAATAACTTGTAGCTGGACTTATTCATTATCATTTATCAACTCACGCATAAAATCAAGGTGCTATTCAGTCAATGGTTTCAGGACATATAATTCTAGGACACAC